TGGAGACAGAATAAAGCGCCCATAATAAAGACGTTTACTATCTGCTCTTGATTCAACACACTTCCACTGTAGTGTCCGAGTAGATGCTGTTACTTTCTCCCGAACCATAGTAATATTATTTTATTTGATTGAATTATTTATTTCTCTTGTTTCTTTTGAAATTTCTTCATTGTTCATTTCTACACACGTCTTTTTTTCGGAGGTCTGCAGCCATTATGTGGCATGGGGGTTACATCCCGTACAAAAGTTAATAGTATACCACTTCTACGAATAGCTCGTAATGCTGCGTCTCTTCCTAGACCGGGACCCTTTATCATGACTTCTGCTCGTTGCATACCTTGATCTACTACTGTACGAATAGCATTTGCTGCTGTAGTTTGAGCGGCAAAGGGTGTCCCTCTTCTCGTACCCTTGAATCCACAAGTACCGGCCGAGGACCAGGAAACCACCCGACCCCGTACATCTGTAACCGTGACAATGGTATTATTGAAACTTGCTTGAACATGAATAACTCCTTTTGGTATTCTACGTGCACTCTTACGTGAACCAATACGTACATTCCTACGCGAACCAGTTCTCGGTATAGCTTTTGCCATATTGTATCATCTCATAAATATGAGTCAGAAATATATGGATATATCCATTTCATGTCAAAACAGATTCTTTATTTGTACATTGAGCCCTTTAGTGAGTCTGATTATCCTTGTCTTTGTTTATGTCTCGGGTTGGGACAAATGACTATAATGCGTCCCCGCCTGCGGATTAGTCGACATTTTTCACAAATTTTACGAACGGAAGCTCTTATTTTCATATTTGTTATTCCTTATCTTAATTCGAAATCTATTTCATTGGTAGAAAATAAGTTTCTTGAAATTTTTCATCTCGAATCGTATTGAATAAAAACCACCTAATCTTTCGAATCCTTGTTTCGGAGTCGATAAATTATACGTCCTCTGGTTGAATCATAACGACTTACTTCAATTTTTACTTTATCTCCCGGCAGTAGACGTATAAAACTTCGTCGGATCTTTCCTGAAACATAACCTAGAATCAGATCTTCATTATCTAACCGAACCCGGAACATGCCGTTGGGAAGCGATTCAGTAATTAAACCTTCATGGATCCACTTTTGTTCTTTCATTCTAGGTCAAGCCTTCTTGAAGTATCAACTAATGGAGGAGAAACGATATTAGATAACTCATCCCCTTGCTTTTTTTTTTTACAAATAGGAAGAGGTTTCGGACCCCATTTGGATATTAAATGGATTACCATATATAACACAAAATTTCTCCGCCGATTCCTTCTAGTCGAGCCTCCTGGTCTGTCATTATACCTCTCGAGGTAGAAAGAATTACAACCCCCATCCCACCTAAAATTCTAGGAATTCGTTGAAAGTTAGAATAGATTTGTAGGCCGGGTCGACTGATCCGTTTTAAATTTAAAAAATTTCTATAGGGTCTTTTCCTATTCCTTTTATGTCGCAGGGTTAAAACCAAAAAATATTTGTTTTTTTCTCGATGTTTTCTGACGTTTTCGATAAAACCTTCTCGGAAAAGTATTTTAACAATATTTTCGGTAATATTAGTAGATGCTATGCGAACAACTCTTTTTCTATCCATATCAGCATTTCGTATAGAGGTTATTATCTCAGCAATAGTGTCTCTACCCATGATAAACTAAAATTATTGGTGCCTCAAAATTGGATATAATCAACATGTTTTTCTTTTTTTTTTATTGGTTTATGAATATGAATTTTTCAAGATATATGCGTGAGACACAATCTACGAATTAATCTAGTTCTTAATCTATTTCTTTCAAATACCTCAAAGACATCACGATCTCATTTTATTTTATAATACCTCGGGAGCTAATGAAACTATTTTAGTAAAATTGAATTGTCTCAATTCCCGGGGGATTGCACCAAAAATTCGAGTTCCTTTTGGATTGCCTTCTTGATCAATCACAACTGCAGCATTGTCATCATATCGTATTATCATACCGCTGTCACGTTTAAGTTCTTTACAGGTACGAACAATTACAGCTCTGACTACTTCTGATTTTTCTAGGGGCATATTTGGTACTGCTTCTTTGATCACAGCAACAATAACGTCACCAATATGAGCATATCGATGATTACTAGCTCCTATGATTCGAATACACATCAATTCTCGAGCCCCGCTGTTATCCGCTACATTTAAATGGGTCTGAGGTTGAATCATATCAATTTTTTAGTCTATTCTTTCAATGCAAAGGATGAAGAAAATAAAAGAAATATTGTTTGTTTAAATTTAAAAAAAGAAACCTCCGGTTTTGTTTCATCCCAAGACTCATTTCTGTCGGTTCTACATTTTTATCCCGAAATAACAAATTGAGTTCGTATAGGCATTTTTGATGCTGCTATTAAAATAGCCCGTCTGGCTATATTTTCGGTTACTCCACCCATTTCATATAGTATTCGTCCCGGTTTAACAACAGCTACCCAATATTCAGGGGATCCTTT